TTTCCTTGACATCGAACATAATGCATGAAAGGATCCTTGAAGAACCATAGATTCTTTTGAAAAAAATTACAGCACACTATTCTAAGATGTTCTATTTTTCCATAGAAATGTGTTCGCTCAAGAAAAGCTCCAGAGGATGTTAATCGTAAATAAGAAGATTGTTTACGAAGAAAAACGAATAAAAATTCGCATTCAGATATATAAGAATTATATAGAAACCTAAATAGTCTTTTATTTTCTTTTGAAAAAAAATAAATGGATTTATTCGCAGTAAGGAGACTATTCCAATTATGATATTCGTGTAGAAAGAATCGCAATAAATGCAAATAAGGAACATCTTGGATCCAGCATCGAAGGATTTGAACCAAAATTTCCAGATGGATGGGATAGGGTATTAGTATATCTGATAGATAATTTAAATGTGACAATTTGTCCTCTAAAAAAGGAAATATTGAATGAATAGATCGTAAACTCTGAGATTTTAGTATTTCTTTTCCTCGAAGGGAAGATACTAATCGCAGCGAGAATGGAATTTCCATAATGACTGTAAAACCTTCTGATATCATCTGAGAATAAAAATAAGAATAAAAATAATTGTTGTTCCCAATGAATCGATTTTGATTAGAATTATTAACGGAAAAAATCAAATAATTCCGTTGATACATTTGAATAATGAAACGTTTCACAAGTACTGAACTAGATTTATTGTCATAACCAAAAATTTTTACGGGTTCATAAAAAAGCGAACTAGTTAAACCATCATCATGGGCAAATGCGTAAATATACTCCTGAAAAAGAAGCGGATATAAGAAGTGTTGTTGCCGGGATCTATCTTTTTCTAAATATTCTTGTAATTCGTCCATTTACATTTATTCCTACTTGAACCATAGGCGGGAGGCATTTTTTAGATTATCTTATCAAATGATACATAGTGCAATAGGATCAGAACAGGGTATGTATTTTGTATTTTGTTTTTTTATAGTAAGATTTTATAGCAAGATATCTATATTATATATAATATATATACCCCGGAAAAAAACAGGAAGTCCAACCAACAGATCTTTTTCCTCTCCTTTTCTAACCAATTGGTTTATGTTCGTTATATTTACAAGACAGGAAGGGTCAAAATCCTTTATTTTTGCAACCCGATCGCTCTTTTGACTTTGGAATAAATTCTCTTTATCAACATACTCCTTCTTCTACACATCCGTCCCCAATCCATAATATAATAAAGAATAGTTAGGATTCATAAAAAAAAAAAAAAGAATCAATGGTCCACTCACAGGCGAAACCACCCTTTCCCGCATCAGGCACTAATCCATTTTTAACGTATAATTAGATCGGGTAATCATTCAAATTAAGAACATAAGCTCGTTGCTTTTTGTTTTACCAGAATTGGAGCCATAAGACTCTATCCATTTATTCACTAGACCTAATTGTGAATTCATCATTTTGTCCCCTTCCAAAAATCAAAACAATTTTTTGTAACGATATGGTAAGGATAAACTCAAAGTTCCATTTTATTTAAAAAAATCATAACCTAAATAAATTACGACATGCTTTTTTTTCCATTCATTACCTTTAAGGATCAGTCGTGGTCTTATAGACTCTACCAATAGTCTGGACGAATTCGTTGCTTCATCCAAATGTGTAAAAGATCATAGTCGCACTTAAAAGCCGAGTACTCTACCGTTGAGTTAGCAACCCCGAGAAATAGGATATGTAGATACGATCGAAATAAAAAATCAATTAAATTGCATTGCACAACCCCGTCAAAAACTAGAAAAAAACCGAAAAGAAAGATTTGATGATCAATTATAAACACCAACAAAATAGAAAAATATACGGATCGGATTAAAAAACAAGAGATTAGATTCCAAATAGAGATGTCAAAATCGTGACAGACCCCATTTTTTTATCCATTTTTTATTTTGGTTAAAAAAATACATCTTGTATGACACTAAATCCAAAAAGGCAAACCCATCATTTGACTGAAACTGAAGTAAGGAAAAAACCTATATAATTATGGGTTGGGATAAACAGATCTATTTATCTACGACCAAATTATATTTGTTTGATACGCCATTGTCAATATAAATAACATGGTGAAAAAACAAATTAAGTAAATCAAATAAGGACTTGTATTGGATTGGCACAACATAAATAATTTGGATGGAAAAAATCTCGGGTTTATTCAATCAATAAAGAAAGGTACAATAAGAAAAATTAACCCTCCTTGTTTACTGGTGGATTCCCATAACAAACAAAGCAAGAAAAGAAAAAAGTAAATAAATATGAATAGAGAAACAAAAAGACAAATGAAATTGTAGGTAAATAATTACACAAAGATAGCAAAGATAGATAGTAGTTACCTCTCCCCCTTTTTTTCTTTTAATTAATTTAATTAATTCGAAGTTCTTTCTTTATCTTTAAATAATTCTGCCTTCTTTAAAATATCATAAACAGTTCCTGTAGGTTGAGCGCCTTTTTCAAGGAAATATAGAATAGCAGGAACGTTTAAGAAAGTTTGATTCTTTATCGGATCGTAAAAACCCACTTTTCGAAGATCTCTTCCTTCTCTTCGGGATCGAACATCAATTGCAACGATTCGATAGATGGCTCATTGGGATAGATGTAGGATAAACAATACCCCCCCCTAGAAACGTATAGGAGGGTTTCTCCTCATACGGCTCGAGCAAAAATAATTCTAATTTCTGTATATAATGGCAAATGGATCATGAATTAGACTATGATTTGAGTCTTTTTTTTATTCCTCCTTACATTACAGAAAAAAATTTTATTCGTACTCATAACTCAAGTTGGATAATTCTGACAGAGTTCAAAATCCTTAGACATTTATTGAGCCGTCTTTAACCTCTAACCTCTTTTATTTGTCTCATTTCGAATCTATTCTTGTTTCTCATTCTGATGCAATTATTGAGACAATTGAAAATCGTGTTTCCTTGTTCCGGAATCTTTTATCTTTGCTTTGTGAAATCATTGGGTTTAGACATTACTTCGGTGATCTTTACTACTTTTCAAAAGGGCAGCAACATACCTTTTGTTTTTTGTTATTTCTTTCTCTAGAAAGAGAATACGAACGATGGATTCCTTTGTGATACGCTTTTAATCGAACTTTTAATCGAAAGAGTTTTACCAATTCCGAAAACTTTTACTTTTTTTTTTTTCAAACTTGGTTGAATTTTAACTTTTCGATTCGATTTCCATATTGAGGATATACTTACAAAGCTGGTCTATTATTGATTGTCACTAACCCTAGACTCTTCCCCCTGATAAATGAATCTTTCTGTTCGAGCTCCATCATGCACTATTTACTTACAACCCAACACAAATTAGGTTCCTAGCGGAACAGAACAAGCTATGTCGAGCCAAGAACATCTTCATTCCTATGGAAAATGGTGGATGTAAGAATCCACAGCAAATTATATCCTTCAAGTCGCACGTTGCTTTCTACCACATCGTTTCAAACGAAGTTTTAACATAACATTCCTATAATTTAATTTCAAACTAGTATGGAATTGATTCAATATGGAATCATGAATAGTCATCGGCTCAACCGGTATAAAATAGTCCATACTTTCTATCTATCCACAAAAGGCTCCTTGCGGAGCCTAAATTTAAAAATTAACCCCCTATTCTATCATCGGAATAAAATATATTTCTAAAAAGGACAAATAAACAAGTTTGCTTAATATTTATTTACACCTTCAATTCAACAGATTGTTCGAGACGATCAATCATGAAGGATACATTTTTTTCGAACAAAAAAAACTATAAACCCTCAAAAGAAGGGCCTTTAATCCTTAATCCTTTAATATAATTAATTTCTAGATAATAGATTTCCAATCCCAGAACAAAATCAATTTATTAAATAACCTATTCCAATGACCTGAAAAGTCGTAATTTTCTCGATAATATGGATTTATAGTATCTATCATATAGATTAGAGTAGATATAGGCATAGGCCTTGTTTATTTTCTATTAAAACTTTGTTATACCGATTTTGTTTTACTTCAGTTTTTCCATCAATTCTATATCAATTCTATAAAGTAAAGTAGATGGAATATCCGAATTTCCCCTCAATCGTTCCATTACATTGATTTACAATTATCATTTGAACCAGATAAGATCTAAGATACAAAAAATAAGGTCCAGATGAATTAGTTTTTCCTATTTTTTACCCACGCCAGCTTTAGAAGTTTTAGAAGTTTTGAGACCGGTGATGAAATTAGTAACGAAAACTCCCTACTCTTTAGTCTATACAGACTATGTATAATTGGGATACCGCATTTATTTACTTTAGTCTTTTGGAAAGGGAATAGAGAGACTTTTCTTTCACATTTTGATTCAGAATGCATCATTCCATTTCATGAATGAATATAGGATATAAAGTTTTCCTAAGTAACTAACTAACTTCAAAATGAATATGAATAATACGAACATATCCTGAATGATACACCAAAAATTTCTTTTTTTTTTTTACTTTAATTAAAAAATGAAATAAAATAAAAATAGTTATTTCCACACGCATTTGACACTTGATTACGTTTGTGAGAAACCAAACGAAAGAAAAGATATGATTTTAAGAAGAATTCTTCGAATTTCGAACAATCTTTTCTTTAACCATTTTCTGTTTAATGTGAGATGCAATCAAATCCCATCTTTCGTTTATGATGTAAATGGTCTGGGACGGAAGGATTCGAACCTCCGAGTAACGGGACCAAAACCCGCTGCCTTACCACTTGGCCACGCCCCATTTCGATTTCCATTCCAGACTAAATTATAAATTAATAGTGTTATTGGTTATTCGTCAATCCAAAATCAAATACATAAATATTAGATATGTTGTTGCTAGGATTCCACACATGTGGATATAGAATAAAAAAAATTTATTGATCATTACATAGAATTCAATTAAGATATTGTATGAAAGTAGAAGTAGAAGTAGAATTCCTTGTATTATCATTTGATAACGAAAGGAAGGATTTTGTATTTTGGGGAGTTCGAAGAGAAAGAAGGATTTTTTGACCCGCCCCTTTTTTTTATTTTTCCCTTATACTTATAAAAATAACTCAATCAAAATTATCTAATCTATATCTACAAGAACGAAATTTTTGTTATGCTTAATATGTTTAGTTTAATCTGTATCTGTCTTAATTCTGTCCTTTATTCGAGTAGTTTTTTCTTCGCCAAATTGCCCGAAGCTTATGCCTTTTTCAATCCAATCGTGGATATTATGCCTGTCATACCTGTACTCTTTTTTCTCTTAGCTTTTGTTTGGCAAGCTGCTGTAAGTTTTCGATGAAATCTTTAACACCCTGCAAAATTCCTAATTTATTCGATAAAAAAATTATAAAAATGGATAAGATCAGATAAGTCTTACATTATGATTATGAACCCTCGATTCAAAAAATAGAAATTCTTGTATATTGAATTGAATAACCGCGGCAATGAATTTGGATCGGCTTATTTTCCCGTTCTCACCTTCCAGTGAGCAAGAACTTTTTTAGGTTTCCTACAATACCTAATTGTTGATATGACAAGAAATTTTTGGTAATGGAGAAACTCAAATTTGATTCCAAAGAAATTCATGAAAATGGCTTTCGTTTCAAGAAAACACTTTTTTGGGGGTGTCATGGCAAAAAAATAGTATATGTGGTAAAAATAAAAAATAAGCAATCTATTCCCTTTTCAAAAAAATGATTTTATCTTGGAGATTGTGTAATGCTTACTCTCAAACTCTTCGTTTACACAGTAGTGATATTCTTTGTTTCTCTCTTCATCTTTGGATTCTTATCTAATGATCCAGGACGTAATCCTGGACGTGAGGAATAAAAATAAGAAATTTTTCCTTTTTCCTTGCTTTTTTTCTAAATTGTACTTCTTATTATTTTATCTATTACATACATTTACCTATGATAAATCGAGGGATCAAAATTCCTTCGAATTTTAAAGTCTCAAATGATTAGAGGGAACGGAGAGAGAGGGATTCGAACCCTCGGTACAAATAACTCGTACAACGGATTAGCAATCCGCCGCTTTAGTCCACTCAGCCATCTCTCCCAATTTGGAATTGGGAATTCTTTATGTGATATGACATGTGAAGTAAAGATTGAGAAAACCCTCATTTTCCCCCTTCTCGGTTTCTTTCTTAAATTTATTAAATTTATTATCTTTAATTATAATTATTTTTATTTATTTTAACTATATTTATAATATAGTTATATAAACTAATACTAATATAAATATAATATATAAATATAATAATATTATAATAATATTAAGGATATATAAATCTTAAGGATATATAAATCTAATAGATAAGATCAGCTATTTATATAGAAATGAACAAATAAATAAAATAAATGGATTTACATTATTCTATTATATGTATTATATGTATATATAATTGTATTATAATATTTAATATAAATAGAATAAATAGATAAATATACATAGTATATTTTATTATATTAATATTAAAAAATATATTAATATTAAAAAAAAAATGAAAAATAGATTATGATTTATGATTATATCTAATATTATATATATATAGTAATCATAGTAAATTTTATAGTAAATTTATTAAAGTTTTTAAAGTTTTAAAGTAAGAATTAAAAGTAAGAAAGAAAAGAACGAATTTAATCAGGAATTAAATTTAGATAATGATTGGAAACAGATATCTCCAATAGAAGGAATAACTTTTTTGTACCAAAGGTTTATTCTCCCGGCCCGGTTAAGTATAAGTACTGGCCGGGCACTACTTCATATATCATTCATAGATCAAACGATTTTATTATGATTTTATATCAATCAAAAATCTTTGTTATTGAAGCAGCAACAACAAGGACAATTTCCATTGCTATGAATAAAGTGTCATTTATTATTATTAATTATATATTATTATTAATTAATAGTATTATAAATAGTATTGTATTAATTATATTATATAATAATTATATATACTATATTATAGTATTGATAGTATTTAATTAATTTTTTTTTTTCATTTTTTTTTTCTCAATTTATTACCTTAATTACTTAATTATTACATTACTTAATGGAAAAACTGGAATAAAAAAAAATACATATCAACATATCATATATTAATATTAAACACATATAATATGATTCATATGACTCATTTACTTATTCATTGAAGAAACAAGCTTTATTTGAAGAATTGAGATCCAATTAACCCCAATTACTAATTACTAATTCATAAAATCTAGCAGTTGAAAGAAAAAGATAAGTTGAAAAAAAAAGAACCATGTATGCAGAATTCATCATTTTTATGGTCCAGCTTCAATGACTCCTTCAGGACGGGACTGTTAGTAATGAATTCCTAAGAAACGACTAGAACTTTATTATGTTATTGATATATGTTATTGAAATAAGCTTTCTGCTCTTCGCCTATTGTTTTTATTTTAGGTACGAAATACGTATCAAACCGAGAATTTTCATGATTCTGATGTG